ATTATAATATTATTATATAATATATAATTCTAATCTAATTTATAGAATTAATATTTTTTTTTTATTAGTTAGAAGAGACTTTCTCGTGTTGTATCAATCGAATCTAAGGAACCTATCGCTTACATGAAGTAAAGTAAAAAATAAAAACTTATAGGGCGTGGATAAATAGATCTATTTATCCACGATCAATTATATTTGTTCAATACACTATTGTCAATATGAACGTTGACAAATAAAAATTTAAATAAAATAAAATAATAAGAACTTGTGTTGGATTGGCACTTCATAGATAATCTACCTAGAGAATAAAAAAAGTGTAGATGTAGATAAATAAAAAATAATCATCAAGAAGAAAGCTCGGCCCCTTTTTTAGTGGAGTCTCGCCAAAAACTACCCGATTGGGGGATAATCCCATACATAATTTTATGGATAGAACAAAAGATGGGGAAACACTGAAACTATGCATTTTTTTGGTTTTTTGGTCGAAAACCCGAAAAAACCATTCGTACTTATAACTCAAGTTGGATAATTCTCAAAGAGTTCAAAGGAAAATCCCGAGTCCTTGGCATTTCATTTATTGAGCTGTCTCTAACCCACTTTTTTGTCTCGTTTAGAATCCATTTTTTTGATTCTTTATTTTGTTCAAAGTGTTGAGACAATTTAAATTGGTGTTTTCTTGTTCCAGGATCGTTTATCTTCGTTTTGAATCATTGGGTTTAGACATTACTTCGGTGATCCTTAATCGTTTCAAAATGGCAGCAACATACCTTTTGTTATTTATTGACTATCGAAGAATCGTATGAACGCTTGATTCCCGTGGGATACACTTTATGATCGAAATAGTTTTTCCAATTCCAACAAAAATTTCAAATCCAAAAAGATATTTTATTAGATTTTATTAGAATTGAATCTTTTCTTTTGAATTTCTATATCGAAGATATGCTTACGAAGTTGTTCTAACTTATTGATTGACATTAACCCTAGATCCTTACCTCTTAGAAATGAATTAATCCTTTCCGCGCGAGCTCCATCGTGTATTATTTACTTTAACTAACAACCCCATTTAGTTGGGTTGTGGGTTGGTTAAAGTAAATAATTAGAACTGAACAAACTATGTCGAGCCAAGAACACCTCATAATTTATATATTAAAAAATGGTGGATGTAAGAATCCACAACCGATCATTCCTTCAAGTCGCACGTTGCTTTCTACCACATCGTTTTAAACGAAGTTTTACCATAACATTCCTCAAGTTTGTTTGGAACCGGTATGGAATTGATTCAATATGGAATCATGAATAATCATTGAATTTACTCAATCGATACATAATCATAATATAATCATATACATATATAATATAATCATATACATATATATATATATAATAATCCATACTTTTTTTTCTATTTCTATTCTATATTTATTCTATATTTCATTTCTATATATAAATATATCTATATATAAATATAAATATAATATATTTGATTTCTTTTTTTTTTTATTCTTATCAACCAGCACTCTTATTATGATGTGAACCATTAGGAGTAATTCATTGAATCGGTTAGATATAAAAAAAGATCTCCTTCATATGATTCCACTATAGATATCTACATACATATAGATGGTATTTAACTAGAATTTTCTGTAATATAGATTGTATATTTCTATTACTAATTGTAGTTGCTGTGGTACATAGGTACATAAAATATTGGAAAAAGCGGATCCAAGGCATGAAAATATCCACTCGATCCATTTATGATACATGAAGGAGAGAAATACAGATCAAGCTCCCTTACTTTAGCGATTTACTTCGCCAAACAAAAGGGAGGGTAAAATTCTCCGAACCTTTGTTGTTTTATTTGAGTTAGGTTCAAGTTTGACGGGAATAATATTCTACGACTAGCAACTCATTTATTTCCAAACCGACCCACTTACTATCTATTATTTGATTGACCGATCCTTTATATTGGGATGAGTGAAGAGTTAAATGTTTTGGCAATTCTTCACGGGGAGATGAATCAAGATAATTTTGAATCAGAGCTCTGGATTTTTGTTCATCCCTTGTAGTAATAATATCTCGGGGTTTGCATCGATAACTTGGTATATCTACTATATGACCATTAACTAAAATATGCCTATGGTTAACTAATTGTCGGGCTCCAGGAATGGTCGAAGCCATACCTAATCGAAAAAGGATGTTATCCAAACGCATTTCAAGTAATTGTAGTAAAACCTGACCCGTTGACCCTTTGGCTTTTCCAGCGATATGAACGTATTTAAGTAATTGTCTTTCCGTTAGACCATAATGAAAACGCAATTTTTGTTTTTCTTCTAAACGAATACGATATTGAGATCTTTTCCCGGAGCGTGATTGGGTTCTAGGATCACTTCCGGGCGTGGTTCTTTTACTAGTACATCTGAGCATTTTAAATTGGCTAGTTAGTCCCGGTAAAACACCCAGACGGCGTATTTTTTTGAAACGAGGCCCTCGGTAACGAGAC